TTTCCTATTTTGAAAATGAAGATAAAAAAGAAGAAAAGGAGAAAGAAGAAAAAAAATATAAAAATGAACAGATAGAAATATCAGAAGCTTGGGATACCTTTATATTTACTCAAGTAATAAGAGGTTTGATGTTAGTAACCCAATCTTTTCTTAGAAAATACATTATATTGCCTTCATTAATAATAGCCAAAAATCTTTTCCGTATGTTATTATTTCAAATTCCCGAGTGGAACGAGGATTTTAAGGAATGGAATAGAGAAATCCATATTAAATGCACCTATAATGGTGTTCAATTATCAGAAACAGAATTTCCCCAAGCTTGGTTAATAGACGGTATTCAGATAAAGATTTTATATCCTTTCTGTCTAAAACCTTGGAGAAAATCTAGGGCACGATCTCATCATAGAGATCTAATGAAAAAAAAAGAAAAAAAAACAAATTTTTGTTTTTTAACAGTCTGGGGAATGGAAGCGGAAATTCCCTTTGGTTCTCCTCGAAAACGACCTTTCTTTTTTGAACCTATTTATAAAGAAATTCAAAAAAGAAAAAAAAAAGGAGTCATCCAAATAGTTCGAATTATCAACCTAATAATGAAAAAACTGGATAAAGTAAATCTAAATTTATTCTTTGAAGTGAGGAAAGAAAAAGTATATGAATTAAACGAAAATAAAAAAGATTTAAAAAGAAATATTCCTAACGAATTATCCGTTCTAAATCAAACGATAAATTGGTTCAATTATTCACTAATAGAAAGAAGAATGAAAGATCTTTCTGATAAGACAATTCAAATCAGGAATCAAATTGAAGGAACTGCAAAAGACAAGAAAAAAAAAGAAATAGTTATAATTTCTGATAATAAAAGATCGGGATTACAGAAGCATATTTGGAAAATATTAAAAAGGAAAAATATCCGATTAATGCGTAAATCACACTACTTTATAAAATCATTCATTGAAAAAATATACATAGATCTTTTTTTATGTACCATTACCATTTCTAAGATCAATATACAACTTTTCTTTGAATCAACAAAAAAGATCTTTAATAAATCCATTTACAACAATGGAATAAATAAAGAACAAGAAGGAATTGATGAAATAAATCAAAATACAATGAATTTTATTTTGACTATAAAAAAATTGTTTTCAAATATTGATAATACTAAGACTAGCAATAAAAATTCCAATACTTATGGGTCCCTATCCCAAGCATATGTTTTTTACAAAATATCACAAAACCAATTACTTAATAAATATCAATTGAGATCTGTACTTCAATATCAAGGGAGCTATCCTTTTTTTAAGGATAATTTAAAAGACTATTATATGATACACGGAATTTTTAATTATAAATCAAGACATAAGCAAATTAATACGTTTGTAATGAACGAATGGAAAAACTGGTTAAAAAGTTATTATCAATACGATTTATCTAAAGAAAAAAAGTATCAATTAGTATTAGTACCTAAAGAATGGAGAAATAGAATTGATAAACATCGTATGATTCAAAATAAGGAATCAAACCAATTGGATTTCTATAAAAAAGACCGATTCATTTATTCCATGAAAGAAAATGAATATGCAGAGAATTCATTTATGAATAAAAAAGATAAATGGAAAAAACATTACAGATATGATATTTTATCATATAAATACATAAGCCTTCCTAATTTATACATTTCTGAATCAACATTAGAAAAAAACGGGGACCAAGAAATTACATATCATTTCAATACATCGAAACCTGAATCATTTTATGTATTGGTAAGTATACCTAGTAATGATTATCTAGAAAAAGTAGAAAAAGGATTTCTTATTGATAGGAATACTAATTTGGATAGAAAATATTTTGATTGTAGAATTCTTCATCTTTATTTTCTAAATAATATTGAGAATAATATAGAGATCTGGACCAATGCACATATTGGCATCAAGATTCAGAAAAATACTAAGACTGAAATTAAGAATTTCAACAAAATGGAAAAAAAAGATCTTTTTTTTACTACAATTCATCAAGAGAGCAAAACATGCAATTTCGTTTTTGATTGCATGGGAATGAATAAAAAAAGGTTTTATGATAATGATATCGTATCCAATCATGATACTATATCCAATCTAGAAACTTGGTTCTTCCCAGAATTTGTACTACTTTTTGATGTATATAAAATTCAACCTTGGATCATCCCAATCAAATCACTCTTTTTTCATTTTTCTATAAATGAAAAAAGTAAAAAAATTAACGTAAAATCATCTAATAAAAAAAAAGATCTTGAATTAGTAAATTCCAAGCAGGAAGAAAACCAACAACAGGTCCAAAGAAATCTTGTATTGAATCTACTAAACCAAAAGAATAAAAAAGCTGTTGAAGAAGATTACGCAAGCTTAGAAATAAAAAAAGGTATAAACAAAAAACAATATAAGAGCAAGAATGAAATGGAACTAGATTTCTTTTTGAGAAAATATTTACTTTTTCAACTAAGATGGGCTGATCATTTGAATAATAAAGTAATGAAAAATATAAGGGTATATTGTCTCCTACTTAGACTTATAAATCCAAAGGAAATTGCTATATCTTCGATTCAAAGAGGTGAAATAAATCTAGATGAAATGTTGATTCAAAGGGACCTAGTTCTTGCAGAATTGATAAGAAAGGGAATATTTATTATTGAACCAATTTGTCTATCTATACGAAAGGACGGAAAATCTATTATATATCAAACTATGGATATTTCATCAGTCGATAATAAGAAGTACCAAACAAATAAAAAATACACAAAAAAAAGAATTGAGAAAGGGGGGTTTGAAAAATCCATTGCACGACACAGAAACATATTTTTGAGTGGAGACAAAAATCATTATGATTTACTTGTTCCTGAAAATATTCTATCCCCCAGACGTCGTAGAGAATTTCGAATTCGAATTTGTTTAAGTTCCCGGAATTTTCATGTTGTGGATAGAAATCCAAGATTTTGCAATGAAAATAAAATAAGAAACTGTGGACAATTTTTGAATGAGAACAAACATATTAATACAGATAGAAAAAATTTCATTAAATTCAAATTGTTTCTTTGGCCCAATTATAGATTAGAAGATTTAGCTTGTATGAATCGCTATTGGTTTGATGCCAATAACAGCAGTCGTTTCAGTATGTCAAGAATACATATGTATTAACAATTAGGAATCAATTCAATTCCAATGAAAAAGAATTTATAGTTGATTTCCTACATATCGTCTAACATATTTGGTAGATGAGAAAGCCAAAACATATACACTATGTAGTAATACTATAATACATGATGCTGATTTCATAGTATATCAACTTTCATTAGGAAGAGTGGAATTTCTTTAAGTAAAAAGAACAAAGAAATTGTTCTATTTCGCGAATACATATATGTTTTGTATATTTTGATTAAAATATACAAAACATAAAAACATAAACCACATAAATGAAAAAAAGAGTATATGAATAGAATCCAATTTTGATGTATACTAGATGAAAAGATAAAAATAACTGGCATAAGAAATATTCTTTATTATTATTATTTTATATTTTATTTTATTTTTCCTGATCGGTAAAATTCACAGAAAATAAAGATACAAATTTTCATTTATGGTCAAAAAAAATTCATTCATCTCAGTTATTACACAAGAAGAAAAAGAAGAAAATAGTGGATCTGTTGAATTTCAAGTATTCCATTTCACCAATAAGATACGAAGACTTACTTCACATTTAGAATTGCACAAAAGAGATTTTTTATCACAAAGGGGTCTACGAATAATTCTAGGAAAACGTCAACGATTATTGACTTATTTGTCAAAGAAAAATAAAGTACGTTATAAGAAATTAATGGATCAATTAAATATTCGGGAACCAAAAATTTCTTAATTAAATTTGAATTTCTTATTCTTATTCTTGTTCTTCTTTATTTTTTAATTCTTTTTTTCTTAGTTCAGTTATTCTTTGTTTATATTTTTCATTTTAATAAATTAATGAAATAATGAATTAAGGAAAAAAATATGAGCCACAAGGTACATTGGACAAAGTTTCATAATTCCCTTATCCCATACAAATCATTTACCTGTAACTATTCAAAATATTTCTGGGATAAGTTCTTATATTAAGAGGTCTGGGAATAGTATTACTTACCAATCCCATTGATTCTGCCTTTTCATTGGTATTGGTTCTTCTTTTTTGTATATCCTTAATTCTATATTTTTTTGAATTCCTATTTTGTAGCTGCCACGCAGTTCCTTATTTGTGGGAACCATAAATGTATTAATCATATTTGCTGTGCTGTTTATGAAGGGTTCAGAATATTCCAATGATTCCTATTTGCAGACCTTTGGAAATAGGATCACTTCATTGGTTTGTACAAGTATTTTTTTTTCATATTTCAATGAATTGAGAGAGATGAGGAATTTATCAATAATGTTAGAACATGTATTTCTTCTAAGTGTTTATTTATTTTCTTTCTTCTCTTTTTTCATATAGATTTATGATTGAGATTTAGAGTTACTAACCTCTTCTATCACTAACCTAATAACAAACGTATTAATTTGATATTGATATATAATCAAATTAATTCTATTTCTATCTATCTATATAATTATTCTACCTATATTCTACCTATATACTAGAATCTTTCTATATTCTATATCTATATATATTCTATATCTATATACATTATATATATATATAGTAAAATTATAATATATAGTAAAAATAATATATAGTAAAAAGTAAAATTATAGTAAAATTAACATGAATTGAATTCGTAAACTTATATTTCATGGTTATTGAAATGGAAATCAAAGTATCTTGGTCCTTTCTCATAAACAGATTAAAAAATCTATTGATTCTTAAAATTTTGATAAATCATTGATTCATCTGGTGTCTACAATAGAAAATATATGATTATTTCATTTTCTTATTTTACCAGATTGAAAATTTTTTGTGTTCAAAACTGGAATTTACAGACCCAATGTCACATTCAGTAAAGATTTATGATACATGTATAGGATGTACCCAATGTGTTCGAGCTTGCCCCACGGATGTATTGGAAATGATACCTTGGAACGGATGTAAAGCTAAGCAAATTGCTTCTGCGCCAAGAACCGAAGATTGTGTAGGTTGTAAAAGATGCGAATCCGCTTGTCCAACGGATTTTTTGAGTGTCCGTGTTTATTTATGGCATGAAACAACTCGCAGCATGGGTCTTTCTTATTGATATGTGACAAAAAACTCCACTTGAATCATTTGATTCCTCTTTACCGACAAAAGCCCGTATTCGAGAAAAGAGAATATATTATTCTTCTCCCGAGCACGGGCTTTTCTGGTATAATCTTATCTTGTCTTTATCACGAGTTATTTTCGTTGGTTAACAATACTTTTTGTTTTGCCCATATTTGTGGGTTCTTCAATTATCTTTTTCACTCTTTCACTCATAGGAGAAAAAAGGTGTATAGGTGGTATACTCTATATATATGTATCCTAGAGTTCCTTCTAATGATCTATTTATTTTGTTATCATTTTCCAATTGGACGATCCGATCCATTAACTCAATCCAAGAAGGATTCTAAATGATCCAAGAAGGATTCTAAATGGATCAATCTTTTTGGTTTTCAATGGAGACTGGAAACCGATGGACTTTTCATAGGACCCTTTTTACTGACAGGATTTCTAACTACTTTAGTAGCTTGGCCAATTACTCAAAATCCGCGATTTTTCTATTTCTTGATGTTAGCAATGTATAGTAGTCAAATAGCATCATTTTCTTCTCGAGACTTTTTTCTTTTTTTTCATCATGTAGGAATTCAAATTAATTCTTTTTTTTTTATCTCGAAGAGATGGGGATACCTATTCCAATGTCAAAAATCTTTATCATGTTTAGTAGTTTCTCGATGGTTTCTCTTGCATTGCCAGGAATTAGTGGTTTTGTTGAAGAATTCTTACTCTTTTTTGGAATAATTACCAGCCCAAAATATCTTTTCATACCAAAAATGTTAATTACTTTTGTGATGTCAATTGGAATGATATTAACTTCTATTTTTTATTATCTATGTTACGATATTACGTCAGATTTTCTATGGATACAAGCTCTTTAATATTACAAACTCAAATTTTTTGATTCTAGACCACGAGAACTATTTGTCTTGATCTATATCTTTCTATCTGTAATAGGAATTGGTATTTATCCTGATTTGTTCTCCCGTTATCGGTTGACAAGGTACAAGTTCTCTTTTTATAGATACTAATTCTTTTTTTAGATTCAAGAAATTTAATTAATTGTAAAAAAAAAAAGTCTTAGAATTCTTTGACTTTCCTATTTTCACGATTCTGCGTTGTGCAATGAAAAAAAGGGTAAGTGTTAATTAGAATTGTAATTAGATATATCTAAAGTTTTTGAGAACCATTTGAATAATTCCTCTATTTAAAAGGTTCTCAAAAACTCGCACAAAATTTCATTGTGTATCTGACAATTCTTTTATGTATCCTTTATTTTTTATGTATTCTTTATGCAGTTTATTTTATTCAATTAGATATTCATTGGAATGAGCCATAACTATGGAACCCGATTCCTAATAGATTGATCCCAAAATAGCATATCCAAATTAGAAGAAATCCTATAGAAGCTACAAATGCCGAATTCATAACTTGATCTTGCAATTTTGAATTTTTTCTAGTATGTAAATAAATTGCAAATATGGTCCAAGTAATAAATGCCCAAGTTTCCTTAGGATCCCAATTCCAATATGAACCCCATGCTTCATTAGCCCATACTGCTCCAGAAAGAATACCTATGGTTAAAAAGGTAAACCCTAAACTAATGACACGATAACTCCAAGAATCCAAATGCTGAATTAATTGATATTTGTAAAAATTTTTAAATGATAGTAAAGAAGTCTTTTTTAAAATACTTCCTTTTTCGTTCAAAGATTCCATATCACCAAAGAAAAACGGTTTCCTTAAACTTAAAAAATTCTTGTTTTTCAAAAAAAAATCGATTTTTTTTTGAAATGTAATCACTATAAGAGCAACTGATAATAATGATCCACATAAAAGAGCTGCATAGCTCAATAACATCATACTTACATGCATCATTAACCACTGAGATTGTAGGGCAGGTACTAATATTGCGGGTTGATGCATTTCAGTTGAAAGACCTGACGTGGCGAAACCTTGGGTAAAAATGGCACTTGGTGCAGTTATTGCGTTTAAATCATTTTTATAATTCCTAATATACGGAATTATATGAATAATGGATAAACTCCATGAAAGGAAAATTAATGATTCATATAAATTACTTAAAGGAAAATGTCCCGAAGAAATCCAACGAGTAACTAAAAACCCTGTTATAGAGGAAAAAGTAGCTATCATTCCTTTTTCTGACGAATTACGTAATTCTTCGATTTCGTAGACTAATAAGTTCATCAAATGAATTATAATCACAATTGAGATGATCGAAAAGGAAATATGAGTTAATATATGCTCTAAGGTCGC